AAAGGGAATCGACCTATTTCATTTAAAATAAGTTAATTTCATTGTAATTTTTTTTTTTTTTTTTTTTTATTGTTAATTTAATCTAAGTTATATAAACAACTTGAATTGAAGTTGTTTATATTTAAATAAGTTAAATTAGTATATTAAAAAAAATATAGTCTTTATTAAGTAGATAATTTAAAATTCCAATATAGATATTTCTGAGAGTTAAAAGTACAACTTTTATATAAATAGATAGATGGATAACAAAGAGTTATTTTTATCATTGATCTATATCAATGTCGAACGTCAGATGATATTATATACTAATAAATTGATCTAATTGTTATAGATTTCGGAATTTTAGGGTTTTTTTAACAAAATTAATAGGCATATATTAATTAATTAAATATTTATATACATATAGATATTTATTGATCTTATTAGTATATCGTTAATTTATATAAAATTATAATTATTAAAATTTAAAAATTAAAAAAAATAAATATTAGAATGGAATTCTAATTTAATTTTATATAATTTTTAAAATTTTAAAAAATAAAAAAAAAAAAAAAATTACGTTAAGGTTAATTATTAATTAAATATCGTTTAATTAATATGATTTTTTTTTATTATTTAATTTAATTATTATTTCAATTAACAATTTATTTTTTTTATTATTATCTATGAGTTGTTTGTTAATTAATATTAATAATTAACCTTAACTTAAAAATTTCTATTAAACTTATTTTGAAATTTTTTTTTAAAATAAGTTAATTTCATTGTAATTTTTTCAATGGAAGATAACAAATTACTTAGGGGGTAATTTTCTTTAAGCTCGAATTACCAATTTTTTGTTTTTAATAGATTAATTAATTTTTATAAAGGCTTAATTAAAAATAATTATTTAATAGATAATTATATTTAATTTGATTTTTTTCTGAGGGTTTTTTATTAACTATTAAAGTTTTATTTTGGCTTTAAATTTTATTATTGATTTATTTTATATGTAAGTTTTTGCGTGTATAATTATTTATTTTAATAATAAATTAATTTTTATAATATTCTCAGTAAGTAGTTTTATTAATCAAGGAGATTTGGAAATAGTAATTTTATGTAGTATTGGCTAAATTTGTGCCAGCAGCCGCGGTTATACGAATAATGCAAATAAAATTTGTTTAGTGTGAGTTAAAAGATAAATAAACTTTAAAATAAAATTAAATTTATTAGGTGAAATTTTAAATTTAATAATTTTTAATTTAGTTGGTTTTGAAGCTTGTAAATTTTAATTATAAACTAGGATTAGATACCCTATTATTTAAAATGTAAATTATAACACTAAGGTAGTAGTAGTTATGTTCTTGAAACTTAAAAAATTTGGCGGTATTTTAGTCTATTCAGAGGAACCTGTCCTATAATCGATATTCCCCGTTGAACCTTACTTAGATTTGTTTTCAGTTTATATACCGTCGTTATTAGAATATTTTATTAGAAAAATAATTTTCTGTAATTTTTATTAGAATTTATATCAGATCAAGGTGTAGCTTATATTTAAGTAGAGATGGGTTACAATAAATTTATTTAAACGGATTTAAATTTGAAATATTTTTAATGAAGGTGGATTTGATAGTAAAATTTTAAAGATTGTAAGTTTGATTTTAGCTCTAGGATATGCACACATCGCCCGTCGCTCTTGCTATTAAGGTAAGATAAGTCGTAACATAGTAGATGTACCGGAAGGTGTATCTAGAATGACAATTTAAAGCTTATTTAGTAAAGCATTTCATTTACATTGAAAAGATTTTTGTGCAAATCAATATAAGTTGAATAATATTTATTTATTAATTTTTTTTTTTAAAAAATTGAGGTATTAAAAATAATTATATAATTTAATGTTTTAGTAGTTTTTAACGAAACAATAATAATAATAATAGTTAATTGGTATTGTGAGAGATAGTTGAAATATATTGAAAAATTTTTATTTTAAAAGAAAATTTAATTGATTGTACCTTGTGTATCAGGGTTTATCAAATAATTAATAATTATTTTATTAATCTCGATTTTATAAGAGTTAATAATTTATGAAAGTTAATGTGTTAAAATTATTTTTAATAAATTATTAGAAATGAAATGTTATTCGTTTATAAAGGTATCTAGTTTTTTTAGAAATAAATTTAATTTACAAGTTTTTAATTTTTTAGTTATTTATTTAATTAAAAAATTTAATTATTTGACTATTTTAAGGGATAAGCTTTAAAATAAATTGTTAAAAATGAATATTTACGATATAAAATGTATGCTTAGAATTAGCAATCGTTGATAAATTTGTTATAAATTATTTTATGTTTTGTATTATTTATTATATTTTGAATTATTTATAAAAATTTTTTTATTAATAAAATATAAAAAGGAATAATGATAAAATTAGTATATTAATTTATGTTTAAATAATTTAATGTGATAAGTTTATATAAAGAACTCGGCAAAATATTTACCCGCCTGTTTAACAAAAACATGTCTTTTTGAGTTATTTTTAAAGTCTGACCTGCCCACTGAATTTTTAAATGGCCGCAGTATTCTAACTGTGCAAAGGTAGCATAATCATTAGTCTTTTAATTGAAGGCTGGTATGAACGGTTGGACGAGGTATATACTGTTTCATATAAATTTATTTTAGAATTTTATATTTTAGTTAAAAAGCTAAAATAATATTAAAAGACGAGAAGACCCTATAAATCTTTATATCTAATAAAATTTAAGTTTTTTGGATTTGTTTTATTTTTATTATATAAGATATTTTGTTGGGGTGATGTTAAAATTTAATGAACTTTTAATTATTTAAAATCATTTATTTATGAGTTGTTGATCCATTATTAGTGATTATAAGATTAAGTTACTTTAGGGATAACAGCGTAATTTTTTTGGAGAGTTCATATCGATAAAAAAGTTTGCGACCTCGATGTTGGATTAAGAGATATATTTAGGTGTAGCCGCTTAAATGTTAAGTCTGTTCGACTTTTAAATTCTTACATGATCTGAGTTCAGACCGGCGTAAGCCAGGTTGGTTTCTATCTTTAATATAATATAATATTTTAGTACGAAAGGACCAAATATTAAAATTATAAAATTTTTAATTTAGAATATTATTAAGTTAAACTATTTTGGCAGATTAGTGCAATAAATTTAGAATTTATTTATGTAATTTATATTACAAATAGTACTTGTTTTTTATAGAATTTATTTTATCAACAATTGGGAGTTTGATTTTAGTAATTTGTGTTTTGGTCAGAGTAGCATTTTTAACTCTTTTGGAGCGTAAAGTATTGGGTTATATTCAAATTCGTAAAGGACCTAATAAAGTAGGGTTAATGGGAATTCCCCAACCATTTTGTGATGCAATTAAATTATTTACTAGGGAACAAACTTATCCTCTTTTATCAAATTATATTTCTTATTATTTTTCTCCTGTATTTTCTTTGTTCCTTTCTTTAGTTGTTTGATTATGTATTCCTTTGTTTGTTAAACTGTACAGTTTTACTTTGGGGTTTTTATTTTTTTTATGTTGTACTAGTTTGGGTGTTTATACAGTTATGGTGGCTGGGTGATCCTCTAATTCTAATTATGCATTATTAGGGGGGTTGCGGGCTGTAGCTCAAACTATTTCTTATGAAGTTAGAATGGCATTAGTTTTGTTATCTTTTGTTTTTTTAATTGGGGGGTATAATATTTTAGATTTTTTTTATTACCAAAGGAGAATCTGATTTTTAATTATTTTATTTCCCATTAGTTTAGTATGGTTTTGTATTTGTTTGGCTGAAACTAATCGAACGCCTTTTGATTTTGCAGAGGGAGAATCAGAACTAGTCTCTGGATTTAATGTAGAATATAGAAGCGGAGGGTTTGCTTTAATTTTTATGGCAGAGTATGCTAGAATTTTATTTATAAGTATATTATTTTGTGTGATTTTTTTGGGGTGTGATTTATTTAATGTAATGTTTTATATTAAACTTACATTTATTTCTTTTTTATTTATTTGAGCTCGTGGGACTCTGCCTCGGTTTCGCTACGATAAATTAATATATTTAGCTTGAAAAAGTTTTCTACCTTTTTCATTAAATTTTTTATTGTTTATTATTGGTTTCAAATTATTGTTGATTTCTTTTATATAGTTAATAATAATTAGTAAAGTTAATAGAAAGGTTGATTTCTATCTTATGTTTTCAAAACATATGCTTATTCAAGCTCATCAACTAATTAATTAAGTTATCTCATCATTTATTAATCAGAGGGTTAATAATATAATATAAGAAATAAATAACAGTTAAGATTTGTCCTACTAAAACGTAAGGTTCTTCTACTGGTCGGGCTCCGATTCATGTTAAGAGAATAACAGTTACTACTATAGTTCAAAATAGAATTTTATTAATAGGATAGAATTGAATCCCTCGGAATTTGCTTAAGTTATAAAATGGAAGAATTGCTAGAATAGCAATTGATAGTACTAGAGCAATAACTCCTCCTAATTTATTTGGAATCGACCGTAAAATTGCATAAGCAAATAGAAAATATCATTCAGGTTGGATATGTACTGGAGTTACTAGTGGATTTGCTGGAATGAAATTATCAGGGTCTCCTAGTAAGTAGGGGTTAATTAATGTAAGTAGTAATAGTGCTGCAATTATTACAATAAATCCTACAATATCTTTAAATGAGAAATAGGGGTGGAAAGGAATTTTGTCAATATTAGAATTTAATCCAATCGGGTTATTAGATCCTGTTTGGTGTAGAAATAATAAATGAATCAGTGTTATTGCTAGTACAATAAATGGTAAAATAAAATGGAATGTGAAGAATCGAGTGAGAGTAGCGTTGTCTACAGCAAATCCCCCTCATACTCATTGTACTAAATCAATTCCTAAATATGGGATTGCTGAAAGTAGATTTGTAATTACTGTGGCTCCTCAGAAAGATATTTGACCTCAAGGTAGAACATATCCCATGAAAGCAGTTGCTATTACTAAAAATAGAATTAATACTCCTACTAATCATGTCGGTGTGAATAAATAAGAGCTGTAGTAAATTCCTCGTCCTACATGTAAATAAATACAAATGAAGAAGAAAGATGCACCGTTGGCGTGAAGGGTTCGCAATAATCATCCGTAATTTACATCACGGCAGATATGATTTACGCTATTAAAGGCTAGATTAATGTCAGCTGTATAGTGTATAGCTAAGAATAGTCCAGTTAAAATTTGAATAATTAAACATAATCCTAGAAGTGAACCGAAATTTCATCAGGCTGAAATGTTTACGGGAGCAGGGAGATCTACTAAAGCATTATTTGCAATTTTAAATAGTGGGTGTTGGGTTCGTAATGGTTTATTCATTAGTTTATTGGTCGTAGGGGTCCGTAAAATAGATTAGTAATTTTTACTACTGCGATTAAAGTAATTAATAAATAATTTATTAATATGATTGTAATAAGATTTGTGGGGAAGTTATATAATTTATATAGTGATAAAGTATTTTCTGGTATGAATAGGTCGTGATTGAAGTAATTTTGTGTTTCTAATGTTGTTAAGAAATATCTTATAGTTGTTTTATCTATTAATAGAGAAATTAGTATCAATATTAGTATAATTCTTGTGCAAATTAAAGTTAATTTCATTCTAAGAGAAAATATTTCATTTGATGCTAAAGATGTGACATAAATAAATAGAACTAATATACCTCCTAAAAAAATTAAGAATAAAATGTATGAGAATCAGAATCTTTTAGTTATCAATCCTGTTAATAAACAAATTTGTAGGGTTTGAATTAACAATATTAATCCTATAGCTAAGGGGTGGTTTATTTGAATAAAAATTACACTAGAAATTACGGTGGAAGAATATAAAAATAATTGTATAATTTCAGGAGGTAGTTTAATTAAAATATTAATTTTGGGGATTAATGATAAAGTAACTTCTTTTCTCTTGAAGTTTTAAAAGAATATATCTTATTTTTGATTTACAAGACCAATGTTTTTATTAAACTATTAAAACTAATGTTGATAAGATTATATTGAGGGTTACCTTGTTTTTTATTTTTATCTGGAATTATTGTGTTTGTGTCTAATCGTAAGCATTTATTGTCTATACTTTTAAGATTAGAATATATTGTATTGAATTTGTTTTTTTTATTATTTATTTTTTTAAATTTAATGGATTATAGAAGATTTTTTAGTATATTATTTTTAACGTTTAGAGTCTGTGAAGGTGCATTGGGTTTGTCTATTTTAGTTTCTATAATTCGTACACACGGAAATGATTATTTTCAATCTTTTAATATTTTACAATGTTAAAATTAATTTTTATAATAATTTTTATTAGTCCTATTTGTTTTATTAATAGTATGTTTTGAATGGTTCAGAGTATACTATTTATTGTTACATTTATATTTATTTTATTTAATTATAATATAAATTATTTTGTAAATATTTCTTATTTTTTAGGTGTTGATGTTATTTCTTATGGGTTAATTTTGTTGAGATTATGAATTTGTACTTTAATGTTAACGGCAAGTGAGTCTGTTAATAAATATAGCAATTATGATAAATTATTTTTATTTAATGTGTTAATATTATTAATTTTTTTAATTTTAACATTTAGAAGAATGAATTTATTTATATTTTACTTGTTTTTTGAAAGAAGTTTAGTTCCAACATTATTTTTAATTTTAGGTTGGGGATATCAACCTGAGCGGTTGCAGGCTGGAGTTTATTTATTATTTTATACATTATTGGTTTCTTTACCTATATTGGTTGGGATTTTTTATTTATATAATAAATTAAATAATATGAATTTTTATTTATTAGGTAATTATATATTTAATTATGACCTGCTTTATTTGTCTCTAATTTTGGCCTTTTTAGTGAAGATACCTATATTTTTAGTTCATTTATGATTACCTAAGGCTCATGTAGAAGCCCCGGTTTCAGGGTCAATAATTTTAGCCGGTATTATACTGAAATTAGGGGGCTATGGATTGTTACGGGTTTTTTCTTTTTTACAATTTAGTGGTATTAAGTATAATTATGTTTGAGTTAGTATTAGATTGGTAGGTGGGGTTTTAGTTAGATTAGTTTGTCTTCGACAAACTGATTTAAAGGCTTTAATTGCTTATTCTTCTGTGGCTCATATGGGAATTGTATTAGGGGGGTTGATAACCCTAACATATTGAGGTCTTTGTGGTTCTTATACGTTAATAATTGCTCATGGGCTGTGTTCATCGGGATTATTTTGTTTAGCTAATATTACGTATGAGCGATTGGGGAGCCGTAGATTGTTAATTAATAAGGGGTTGTTGAATTTTATACCTTCTATGACGTTGTGATGATTTTTGTTAAGAGCTTGTAATATAGCTGCTCCTCCTTCTTTAAATTTGTTAGGTGAAATTTCTTTATTAAATAGTATCGTTAGATGATCTTGGGTTACTATAGTGTCTTTGTCTTTATTATCTTTTTTTAGAGCTGCTTATACATTGTATTTATATGCGTATAGACAACATGGTAAGGTGTTTTCTGGTGTCTATTCATTTAGAGGTGGTAAAATTCGAGAATATTTATTATTGTTTCTTCATTGATTTCCTTTAAATTTATTGATTTTGAAAAGAGATATTTGTTTATTTTGACTTTAAATAATTTAAATAGTTTATTAAAAATATTGATTTGTGGTGTCAAAGATATGATTAGTCATTTTAGATCGTGAAATATTTATCAATTTGTAGAATTAGATTTTTAACTTTAATTCTGGTGAGATTTAATTTTTTTACTTTTAGTTTGTTATTTTTACTGAATGATTATAGAATTTTTTTAGAGTGAGAGATTGTTAGAGTGAATTCAATAAGAATTGTTATGACTTTTTTATTTGATTGAATAAGTTTGTTGTTTATATCTTTTGTTTTATTAATTGCTGCTTTGGTTATTTATTATAGAAAGGAGTATATAATGGGTGATTTAAATATTAATCGTTTTATTATATTAGTTCTTATGTTTGTTTTATCAATAATGTTATTAATCATTAGACCTAATTTAATTAGAATTTTATTAGGGTGAGATGGGTTAGGGCTAGTGTCTTACTGTTTGGTAATTTATTTTCAAAATGTGAAATCTTATAATGCAGGAATGTTAACAGCTCTTTCTAATCGAATTGGAGATGTTGCTTTTTTATTAGCTATTGCTTGAATATTAAATTATGGTAGTTGAAACTATATTTTTTATTTGGAAGTTATAAAAAGTAGTTTTGAAATAGAAATTATTGGGGCTTTAATTATATTAGCAGCTATAACTAAAAGTGCGCAGATTCCTTTTTCTTCTTGGCTACCCGCAGCTATGGCTGCACCTACCCCTGTTTCTGCACTGGTACATTCTTCTACTTTGGTTACTGCCGGAGTATATTTATTAATTCGGTTTAATATTTTATTGAGAGGTAGTTGATTAGGGGGTATTTTATTACTATTATCAGGGTTAACTATATTTATAGCTGGATTAGGGGCTAATTTTGAATTTGATTTGAAGAAAATTATTGCTTTGTCTACCTTAAGACAGTTGGGTTTAATAATAAGAATTTTATCAATAGGTTTTTATAAGTTGGCTTTTTTTCATTTATTAACGCACGCTTTATTTAAGGCATTATTGTTTATATGTGCTGGTTCTATTATTCATAATATGAATAATTCACAAGATATTCGTTTAATAGGAGGGTTGGGGGTTTATATACCTCTGACTTCAGGTTGTTTTAATGTTGCTAATTTAGCTCTTTGTGGTATACCATTTTTGGCTGGGTTTTATTCTAAGGACATAATCCTTGAAATTGTTTCTTTAAACTATATTAATATGTTTTCTTTTTTTTTATATTTTTTTTCTACAGGGTTGACTGTGTGTTATTCTTTTCGTTTAGTTTATTACTCTATAAGAGGTGAGTTAAATTGTGGATCTTTAAATATGTTAAGTGATGAGGGGTGGATTATACTTCGAGGGATGAGAGGTTTATTGATTATAAGAATTGTTGGAGGTAGAATGTTGAGATGATTAATTTTTCCTACACCCCATATAATTTGTTTACCTATCTATTTGAAGTTGTTGACGTTAGCAGTTTGTTTAAGTGGAGGTGTATTTGGGTATTTAATTTCAAATGTTTCTTTATTTTATTTTAATAAATCTTTAAATAGATATTTGATTAGATATTTTTTTGGTTCTATATGGTTTATACCTTATATTTCTACTTATGGATTAATTAATCATTCTTTAGTTTTAGGGGGTAATGTTTCTAAATCTTTTGATCAAGGATGATCAGAATTTTTGGGAGGTCAAAATATGTATAGTGAATTTGTTAAATATTCTCGGTATATGTTTGTTATACATAATAATAACTTGAAGATTTATTTATTATTATTTGTTTTGTGGGTTATCTTCTTATTTTCTTTTTTTTTAATATTTTATCTAAGTAGCTTAAATTAGAGCATGACATTGAAGCTGTTAAGGTAATTGTATGATTCTTAGGTGTAGTGAATTAATTATAGTAATTTATAAAAAGAAAGATTTTATTTTTACAATGAAAATGTAAGGTTTTTATTAAACTATATAAATAGAAGTATAAATGGAGTTTAACCATTAAAAGATAAAAGTTAGCAGCTTTTTCTTGAACGTCGTACTTCCTTAATTGGAGTATTTATCTCAATTCTACCATTAACAGTGATAAGCCTCTTTTTGGCTTCAATTAAAACAGTTTAAACGATATTTAATTAATAATTAACCTTAACGTAATTTTAGGATAAGGGTGTGTGACACCTAAGATTAGGTCGAAACTAATTGCAATAAATCGCTTCATATCCGTATTTATTTAAGGTAGATTGAATTTATCAATACTTTTTGAATGCAAATCAAATGTTATAATTAACTACAACCCTAGTTTGTTCAGTTAAGTATACCTTGATTTCATTCATGGTATAATCCAATAATTAAAATAAGAATAAAAATAATTGAAGTTGTTGTTCAGATAATGATATTTGATATAGAAATAATTAGAATTATTGGGAGAATTAGAGCAATTTCTACATCAAAAATTAAAAAGATAATAGTAATTAGAAAGAATCGTAGTGAGAATGGGAGTCGTGAAGATGATTTAGGATCGAAACCACATTCGAATGGAGAGCATTTTTCTCGGTCGGTTAAAGCTTTTTTTGATAAGATGGACGCTAGTATTATAACAATTCTGGTAATAGTAATAATAATTAGTGATGCGATTATAGTAGAAAATATTATCTATACTACTTTATTAGTAGACCTTATGATTGGAAGTCAAACATACTTATATACTATATAGATAATTAATTATCCTCCCCATCAATAGATTGATACATAGAGGAATAATCATACAATATCAACAAAATGTCAGTATCAAGCTGCTGCTTCAAATCCAAAATGATGCGTTTTGGAGAAGTGGTTATTTAGGTGACGGATTAAGCAGATTAAAAGGAATGTAGTACCAATTAGTACATGAATTCCGTGGAATCCTGTTGCCATGAAAAATGTTGAACCGTAAACTGAATCTGCGATGGTAAATGGGGCTTCTACATATTCGTAGGCTTGAAGGATTGTAAAGTAAATTCCTAGTAATACTGTGAAGAATAAACCTTGTGTTGCTTGAGAATGGTTTCCTTCTATTAATCTATGGTGGGCTCATGTTACTGTTACTCCTGATGATAATAGAATAGCAGTATTTAATAAAGGGATTTGGAAAGGATTGAATGGCTGGATTCCCGCTGGAGGTCATATTGCTCCTAACTCAATAGCTGGCGATAATCTACTATGGAAAAAAGCTCAGAAAAATGATATAAAAAATAAAATTTCTGATAAAATAAATAAGATTATTCCTCATCGTAAACCTAAGGTTACTGGTAGTGTATGTAATCCTTGGAAGGTTCCTTCTCGTGAAACATCCCGTCATCATTGATAGACAGTTAAGATTGTAATTATATTACCTAATAAGAATAGGGAAATATCATATTGATGGAATCATTTTACTAGACCTGATACAGAAGTTATAGCTCCAATTGCTCCTGTTAAAGGTCATGGGCTATAATCTACTAAATGGAATGGGTGGTTGGCGTGTGTTGACATTAGTTTACTTCTCTAGAGTATAAAGTACTTAAAACTGCGAATACGTATGATTGAATAATTGCTACAGCTGATTCAAGGACTAATAAGGCGATTTGTCCTATTAATAAAAATGTTACAATTAGATAAGATAAAGATGGACCAGTATTTCCCAATAAGGTTAAAAGTAGATGCCCAGCAATTATGTTTGCGGCTAATCGGACTGCTAATGTTCCTGGTCGAATAATGTTACTAATAGTTTCAATACAAACTATGAAAGGTATTAATACAGCAGGAGTTCCTTGGGGGACTAGATGGGCAAATATGTGTTGTGTATGATTAATTCATCCATATAATATAAAACATAATCATAGGGGTAGTGCTAAAGTAAGTGTTAAAGTGAGGTGTCTTGTTCTTGTAAAAATATACGGGAATAATCCTATGAAATTATTAAATAAAATTAAGGAGAATAATGAGACGAAGATAAATGTTGAACCTGAGTGACCGGAGGGCCCTAATAGGGTTTTGAATTCCTTATGTAGTGTTATTAAAATAGAATTTCAGAAAATATGTCATCGTGAAGGTATAAATCAGTATGCTGATGGAATTAAAGTTAATCCAAGTAAAGTTCTTGTTCAATTTAATGATAAATTGAAAATGCTTGAGGATGGATCGAATACTGAAAATAAGTTTGTTATCATTTTCAATTTAGTGGTGAAGCTGTATATTTTTTTGAGGCTTGAGATTTAGGTGTTTGAGGAGTGACTGAATAGTAATTTATCATTCTGAATAAAATAAAGGTAATTGAGAAGATAATAAATAAACTTAATCAACCAATAGGTGCTATTTGTGGGATTAAAAAATATTGAGAGGCCAATAATTTTAGTTTGACATACTAATGTTATGTGATTTAACTAATTTTTTTTTTCATTAGAAGTAAGTGCTAATTTACTATATAGTGGTTTAAGAGACCAATACTTGCTTTCAGTCATCTAATGGAAGTTTATAAATTAGTTCTTCTTGAAATTCATTTAATGAAGTGATTTACAGGAATTCTTTCAATTACAATTGGTATAAAGCTGTGATTAGCTCCGCAAATTTCTGAACATTGACCATAAAATAAGCCTGGTCGATTTATTAAAAAGTTTGTTTGATTTAATCGACCGGGAGTTCCATCAACTTTAACTCCTAGAGCTGGAATTGTTCAAGAATGAATTACATCTGCAGCTGTCACGAGAATTCGAATTTGTGAATTTATAGGTAGAATTACTCGGTTGTCTACATCTAGTAAGCGAAATCCGTCTGACGGTAAATCATTCGTTGGGATTATGTATGAATCAAATTCTACATTTATGAAATCTGAATATTCGTAACTTCAATATCATTGATGTCCAATGGCCTTTAAAGTTACGGAGGGCTCATTAATTTCATCAAGTAGATATAAAAGTCGGAGAGATGGGAATGCAATAAATAACAGAATGATTGCAGGTAGAATTGTTCAAATAATTTCAATAGTCTGTCCGTGTAGGAGATTCCGGTTTGTGTATGAGTTAAAGAATAATATAACTATTAAGTATCCCACTAATGTGGTAATTATTACTAGGATTATTAAAGTGTGGTCGTGAAAGAAAGTGAGTTGTTCTATAAGAGGAGAAGCTCTGTCTTGAAGGCCAAGGGCAGCTCATGTTGTCATTTGTTTCTAATAAAAGTGAATTACTTTATATATGGAGCTTAAATCCATTGCACTAATCTGCCATATTAGAAATTAGTTAATAGAGGAAGTTCTGAATAACTATGTTCAGCTGGAGGGGTGTTTTGCAATCATTCAATTGAGGAGCTAAGTTGTATAGGATAAATAACTTGGCGCTGAGTGATAAATCTTTCTCAAATGATGAATAAAAAGAAAATAATTCCTAATAGTGAAATAGAAGAACCGATTGTTGATACTACATTTCAAGTGGTATAAGCGTCCGGGTAATCAGAGTAGCGACGAGGTATTCCAGCTAATCCTAGGAAGTGTTGGGGAAAGAAGGTTAAATTTACCCCAATAAATATAATAATAAACTGAGTTTTTAATCAAGTAGGATTTATATTTAATCCAGTGAATAGTGGATATCAATGAACGAATCCTGCCATGATAGCGAATACTGCTCCCATAGATAGAACATAGTGAAAGTGGGCTACTACATAATAAGTATCATGTAAGATAATATCTACGGAGGAGTTAGCTAATACTACTCCTGTTAAACCACCTACTGTGAATAAAAATACAAATCCTAGGGCTCATAATATAGCAGGGGAGTAGTTTAGTTGTGTTCCGTGAAGGGTGGCTAATCAACTGAAAATTTTAATACCAGTTGGTACAGCAATAATTATTGTTGCTGAAGTGAAGTATGCGCGAGTGTCCACATCTATTCCAACTGTGAATATATGGTGGGCTCATACAATAAATCCTAGTAAACCAATTGCTATTATTGCATAAATTATTCCCAATGAACCGAATGTTTCTTTTTTCCCAGATTCTTGGCTAATAATGTGAGAGATTATTCCAAATCCTGGTAAAATTAAAATATAAACTTCTGGGTGTCCGAAGAACCAGAATAAATGTTGATATAGAATAGGGTCTCCTCCACCCGCTGGGTCAAAGAATGATGTATTTAAATTTCGGTCTGTTAATAATATGGTGATAGCTCCTGCTAATACTGGAAGAGAAAGTAATAATAATAGTGCTGTTAGTACAACTGCTCACACAAATAAAGGTATTCGGTCAAATGTAATTCCTGTTGATCGTATATTAATTACAGTAGTAATAAAATTAACAGCTCCTAAAATAGAGGAGATTCCAGCTAGATGTAATGAAAAGATGGCTAAATCGACAGATGCTCCTCCATGAGCAATAATTGATGAGAGAGGCGGGTAGACAGTTCAACCTGTACCAGCTCCGTTTTCCACTATACTGCTCACTAAAAGTAAGGTAAGAGAGGGAGGTAGTAGTCAGAATCTTATATTATTTATTCGTGGGAAAGCTATATCTGGAGCTCCTAATATAAGAGGCACTAGTCAGTTACCAAATCCTCCAATTATAATAGGTATAACTATGAAGAAAATTATTACGAAAGCATGGGCCGTAACAATTACATTATAGATTTGATCATCTCCAATTAGTGCTCCAGGGTGGCCAAGTTCGGCACGCACTAAAATTCTAAGAGATGTTCCTACTATACCTGCCCAAGCTCCAAAAATAAAATATAGAGTTCCAATATCTTTGTGATTTGTTGAAAATAGTCATTGTCGCGATTAAATGGCTGAAATTTAGGCGATAGACTGTAAATCTACTTATAAGAATTTATTCTTTTTAATCAGGCTTTATAGTCAATAATGATATTAGACTGCAATTCTAAAGGAGTAATTTTTTACTAAGGCTTAAAAGATTATACTTGTATTTATAGCTTTGAAGGCTATTAGTTTATTTAACTTAAAGCCTTGTTATAAGATTATAAGAATAAATAAACTAAAGAGACTAGAATTAATCTGAAAGTGGAGATAAAAGATAAAGTTAGTATAATTTTGTGGGAATTGTTGTTATTAAATATGTTGATAGTTCAGTTGTTTTCAAAGTAGTTTAGTATGAAAGCTGCAAAACAGAGACGTAAATAAAAAAATAAGGTAATTAGAGTTATAGTAGTTATTAAAGTTATAAGGATATATTGTGTTTTTGTAACTAAAAGTTGAATAACTAATCATTTAGGTAAAAATCCAATAAATGGAGGCAATCCTCCTAACGATAGAAGGTTCAGGAATAATATAAATTTTAGCATTTTGCAATTAAAAAATGAATTAAATAATTGGTTTATGTGGTATATCTTAAAGCTGTTAAATATAATAATCAATCTTACTGATAAGAATGAATAGAATGAAAAGTAGATAAATCATATTGATTCACTGGCTTGCATAGCCGCTAATATTCATCCTAGGTGGTTAATTGACGAGAATGCCATTAATTTGCGTAGTGATGTTTGGTTTAATCCTCCCAATGATCCAGCAATCGTAGAGAAAATGATTACTAAGATAATGAAATTATTTTGATTTATATAAGAAATTAATATAAGGGGAGCGATTTTTTGTCATGTTATTAACGTTAAAGCGTTTATTCACGATAAACCTTCTATAACGTTGGGGAATCAGAAGTGAAAGGGGGCGGCTCCTCTTTTCAATAAAAGTGAGGAGGTAATAATAATATCATTATATACTATGGTTTCTTGTATAATAGGGGAATTATTTAAATATCTTATTATAATAGCAAACAGTAAAATAGCTGAGGCTATAGCTTGAGTTAGAAAATACTTTAAAGAGGCTTCTGTAGATATTAAATTATTATTGTTTATTAGGGGGATAAACGCTAATAAATTAATTTCTAGTCCTATTCAAGCACCTAACCAAGAATTGGAAGATACAGTAATTAATGTTCCTATTATTAAGATAAAAAAGAATATAATTTTGGCCGAATTATTAAAAATTAAAAAGAAAAGGATTGGAACCTTTATAAATGGGGTATGAACCCAGTAGCTTCATTAGCTTATCTTTTTAATCTATATTGTTGTATATTTTGGTGTATGATGCACAAAAGTTTTTGATACTTTTAGAAATAGTTTAATTCTATTAAATATAATGAATGTAATTTAATTACATAATTTACCCTATCAAGGTAACCCTTTTTATCAGGCAATTCATT